AGATGAATTGAATCTATTAGTTCAATTTGTTATACTTGTTGTTGAATTGAGTTGCGTGGATTTGTATACGCCACAAAAAGAGTTTTCTTTTATGGTTGTTCCATATATGTCGGCTTTGGCTCGACTTAACGTTCTGACAAAACTTCAGTTAAGTTATGTTATAGAAAAAAAAAGAGGATTCTTGCATTTTGCCCTCCTGCTGAGAAAGCATTCATTCTTCAGCCCATATTTACATTTCTCAAAAGACTTCAATTGGTACGCGCAAGAAATAGGCCAATTCGGCGGCTTTTTGTTCAATTTCTCGTGGAGTCAAATTCTCATCAGTACGGGTCAAGGGAATGGCCCCCTGGCCTCTGATATCCATATAAAGGACACGACGAGCATAAATACCCTCTTTAACTTCTATTCTAACGGACTGAATATCTTTTATAGGGAATCGGAGGAATATGCGACGATTTTTTCCAGGAAATCCCCAACGAAAAATACACACTATCCCTTCCTTTCTATCGAATCGATCATAACCACTACCTACATTCCAGGAAATTGTGCACCACAAATAGGAACTAATAAAGAGACCCGCGATCCCGTAGAAAGACATCACGATCCCTTGTGGAAAAAAAATGATTTGCTGAGACGGAAAAAAAGATATCAAATTTCTACCAAGATAACTGGAAGTTCCAACCAATAAGAATCCTAATGAACCTAAAAAAAGGATAAGGGCCCAGCATAAATTACTTAGTTTTCGAGACCCCGTTATAAGTTCTATCCATATATCTTCTGATCGCCAACTCATACTTGATCTGATTGCATTTTATTGGAATTGAGAGAATACCCCAAATGAATTTGACTTTACTTTTTTTTTGTTTCCGAAGTAACTCTCATCAACTAGCACTAGTTTGATGTGAACTAGCACTAGTTTGATGTGAACCTTTAGGAGTAATTCATCAAATTGGTTAGATCTAAAATAATAACATACCCTTCATATGAGCCCACTATACATATTGATATACCTATAGATCCACCGACTTTACATTTTAGCCATCCAGCGATCCTGATCTATTTGAAACTAGCTAGAATTCATTTACCCATAGATCCTTTTCTGCAGGCATAAGAACTTTTTCCTTTATGTTCGGCGGAAATTACACGTTAGACCATATTTTTCGAAATAGATATCTGTGTTATGCTACAAGTCTAAGTTTTGAAAAAAAAAACGGATGAGATCGGGTCCCATCAGATCTAAACAATCTTGTTTTTTTGAACATGAAGAGATAAAGAAGCCATTGCAATTGCCGGAAATACTAGGCCTACTAAAGGCACAAAAATAGAGGGGAAATTGAAAGTTGTCATAAAATGGGTACCTCGATTTACTATTTGTACCTGCTATTATTTATTTTTTATAAAAAATAAATATCTTATAATAATTATAATTAAGAATTGTAATTATTATTAATTAATTAAATTTCAAATTCTTAGTATAGAAATAAGTATCTATATATCTAAGTGAGTATATAGAATAAGTCCAAGGAGTGTAGAACGAAATAAATGGACTTATTCATCTTTCTACATGAAAGATATGTATTATAATTCACTTTATTATTTTTCTTCATTTCTTTGTCTTTTGTTCTTGTCTTCGAATTTTTAATAAAGAAAGAGTTTCTTACAGATTATCGAAAGATTCGTTAGAATGCGACCCAACAGGAATTTTTAGTGCAAATGGGGTTTTCGGGAGATAGAGAAAGATAAAAAACTATATATCTATCTTTTCTCTATTTGATTATATACATAAGACATAAGACGAAATTCGTTTTATTTGCCTAATTTCACGAAAGGAAGAATTCACTCTTTTATCTTGTTGATAGAGACTTCTTAATTAGTAATCGGGATTCTAGGTAAAAAAAAGAGTTATCCGCAACTTTTTATTCTTTCTACAATTAGATCTTAGGTCATCAAAGAAAACTCCATTCTTATTTACTTTGATTCTTATAAACTAACTACTTGTTTGCTACAAATAAACTAATTGAATTTTGTGTGCTCTACTTGATTGAATTTTAATTCAAAGGAAAGAAAGCGTGGAGCTTAAATAACTCACTCAGAACGCTTTTTAAAGGATTACGTGGTACAATTAGGTCAAATAAGCCCTTCTGGAATAAATATTCAGCCGCTTGTGAACCTTCAGGTACTGTTTTATTCAATGTTTGTTCAATTACTCTTTTACCCGCAAATGCAATATAGGAATTGGGTTCAGCAATAATGATATCTCCCAACATACCAAAACTAGCTGTTACCCCACCAGTAGTAGGAGATGTAAGGATTGATACATAAAATAACTTTTTATTTGATTGATAATCATATAAAGCAGACGATATTTTAGCCATTTGCATCAAGCTCAAACTTCCTTCTTGCATGCGTGCCCCCCCGGAAGCGCACACTACAATAAGAGGTAGAAATTGATCGGTAGCGTACTCAATCAAACGGGTGATTTTCTCCCCGACTACGGATC